GTATCTTATTCCAGTTTTTTGGTTTATTCTGGAGAAGCAAATGATAGTCAAAATATAGATTTCAACGAACTACGTCAATGAAAGATATAAAGACATATTTTTAGATTCAAAAAGGAAAAGGAAGGGTATGCCATATTATGTTTAATAAAAAAAAACCAACCAATGGATAAAGAAAAAAAAAGAAAGTGCACAAATAGGACGTATCATTTTATGTAAAGTAGTGGAGAATTATGGGACAAAAAATAAATCCGCTTGGTTTCAGACTTGGTACAACTCAAAGTCATGATTCTCTTTGGTTTGCACAACCAACCAATTATTCAGAGAATCTACAAGAAGATAAAAGAATACGAGATTGTATCAAGAATTATATACAAAAAAATATAAGAATATCTTCCGGTGTCGAGGGAATAGCAGGAATAAAGATTCAAAAAAGAATCGATCTGATTCAAGCCATAATCTATATGGGATTTCCAAAGTTATTAATAGAGGGTAAGCCTGGAAGAATCGAAGAATTACAAATGAATATACAAAAAAAACTTAATTATGTGAACCGAAAACTGAACATTGCTATTAAAAGAATTGCAAACCCCTATCGAGACCCTAATATTCTTGCAGAATTTATAGCTGGACAATTAAGGAATAGAGTTTCGTTTCGTAAAGCAATGAAAAAAGCTATTGAATTAACTGAACAGGCGGGTACAAAAGGAGTTCAAGTACAAATTGCGGGACGTATCGACGGAAAAGAAATTGCACGTGTCGAATGGATCAGAGAGGGTAGGGTTCCTCTACAAACCATTCGAGCTAAAATTGATTATTGTTCCTATACAGTTCGAACTATTTATGGTGTATTAGGGATCAAAGTTTGGATATTTATAAACAAAGAATAATAAAATTATCCTTTTCTTTAAGATTCCATATTTCGATAAAACAACAAAATTAAAAATTCTTACATTCTTATTACAATTACAAAAGAAAAAAAAATGAGAATTTTAAAAATCCTATAAGATTGAATAAAAAATTTCAATTAATCATTTGATATTGATATAATTGCTATGCTTAGTGTGCGACTCGTTGGTTTTTTTTTAGAGTGGTTAGAGTTCAAAAAGAAAAATAAACTGACTTGTAGTATGAATTAATTAATAATGAACTAGTAACCAACTCATCGCTTCGGATTATCTGGATTTTTAAGAACTAATAAAAAAATAGAAATAAAGATATGATATTTGGGTGATATTATTATAACAACTGAAGATATTGCATAAAAAAGAAAGAAAAACGAATCTTATTATGAGTTGTAAAGCAATAAGAATATACAGATAAAAGAAGAGGTGAAAGAAAGAGAGAAAAAGATATATCTAAGATATCAAATTCGAATATGTAAAGGTCTTTTGGTTATCTCATAAAAAAAGGTAGTGTAATAAAGCATAAAAATAAACTAATCCATAGATATTTCCAGAATAAACAAATCAAGAGCACCGAGTCAATAAAAACTGAGAAGGTTGATTCAAGAAAAAATCTAAATATTTTTTAAAATCGTATTTGAGAGGCTCCATTATAGAATTCCAGACCTAATCATTAATAGAGAAGCGATGGGAACGACGAAACCCGTGAATACCTAAGATTTTTTTTAGCAAATCTTAATGATTCATTGGACGGGATGGCGGAAGGAACCAAGAAGCTATCCATTTTTTTTGAGGAATCATGGGATAATCCTACATTCAATATAAAAGAAAATGGATAATGAAAGAGTTAATATTCGCCCGCGAATTTTTTTTTTAGAAATTGGATACAATCCAATAGGACAAATATATATATCTAAAAAAAAAAAAAAGATTCTAAGGAATAATTATATTCTTAATATTCTAATTATATTATAGAACAAAACAACATTATCTAGTTATATATACCTAATATAGGTGGTATACCTAATATAGGTGGGCGAAATATTCTATAAGAATAAATGTCTAGTTCTATATAAAAACAAGATATACAACTTTTCAATAGACCATGAAATAGCAAAAAAAACGCGCGATTCCATTTTCTATTAATTAGATTAGTTATTAAACATATGTATTTATTTTATTTATATAGTTATATTGGTATTGGTTAAATCCATTTTTTATTGCTTTATTCGCGAGGAGCCGTATGAGGTGAAAATCTCATGTACGGTTCTGTAATAGCGATGGAATTTAGAAACAACCATCAACTATAACCCCAAAAGAACCAGATTCCGTAAACAACATCGAGGAAGAATGAAAGGAATATCCTATCGAGGTAATCATATTTGCTTCGGAAGATATGCTCTTCAGGCACTTGAACCCGCTTGGATCACATCTAGACAAATAGAAGCAGGACGGCGGGCAATGTCACGAAATGTTCGCCGAGGTGGACAAATATGGGTACGCATATTTCCAGACAAACCGGTTACAGTAAGACCTACCGAAACGCGTATGGGTTCGGGAAAAGGATCTCCCGAATATTGGGTAGCTGTCGTTAAACCAGGTAGAATACTTTATGAAATGGGCGGAGTCGCAGAAAATATAGCTAGAAGAGCTATTTCAATAGCAGCATCAAAAATGCCTATCCGAACTCAATTAATTATTTCAAGATAATAAAATATTTAGAACCAAAGGAAAGAAGTCTTTAAGATGAAAAAGAATTGCAATTGTAGGTTTTCTTTTTTTTGTTGAATACAAAATATTTTTTTTTACTTCAAGCTTTGGACTGAAAGAAAAGATCAAATAAAAAAAAAATATGATTCAACCTCAAACCCATTTGAATGTAGCCGATAACAGCGGAGCCCGCCAATTGATGTGTATTCGAATCATAGGAGCTAGTAATCGACGATATGCTAATATTGGTGACATTATTGTTGCTGTAATCAAGGAAGCAGTACCAAATACGTCTTTAGAAAGATCAGAAGTGATCAGAGCTGTAATTGTACGTACTTGTAAAGAACTCAAACGTAGCAACGGCATGATAATACAGTATGATGATAATGCTGCAGTTGTCATTGATCAAGAAGGAAATCCAAAAGGAACTAGAATTTTTGGCGCAATCGCCCGCGAATTGAGACAGTTGAATTTCACGAAAATAGTTTCATTAGCACCCGAGGTATTATAAGACAAAACAATATAATATATTATTAAAAAATAATATATTATTTGTGAATAAAATAGATTAATTAATAGATTACATATATCCCTTCTGTAGTCATTTTCAAATTAATATAATTAAAATTTGAATATTTCTTAACCCCAAAATAAAATATTTTAAAACCTAAAATAAATAAGAAAAAATATTAAATATGTATTAGTATATTCTATATTCAATATATTCAATATTCGATAGTTTTTCTATTTTTTTTTTTCTGAAAAAAAAAAATAGAAAAAGGAGCATGCTGATTATATCGAAAGTAAAGGGCAACATTTATTTTCCTTTCTTATGGGTAAGGACACCATCGCTGACATAATAACCTCTATACGAAATGCTGACATGAATAGAAGAGGAACGGTTCAAATACCATCTACTAACATCACCGAAAACATTGTAAAAATGCTTTTACGAGAGGGTTTTATTGAAAACGTGAGAAAACATAGGGAAAGAGGGCAATTTTATTTAGTTTTAACTTTACGGTATAGAAGAAATAGAAAAGGATCATATAAAACGAGTTTTAATTTAAAACGGATCAGTACACCTGGTCTACGAATTTATTCTAATTATCAAAAAATTCCGAGAATTTTAGGAGGGATGGGGATTGTAATTCTTTCTACCTCTAAAGGTATAATGACAGATCGAGAGGCTCGATTAGAAAGAATCGGCGGAGAAGTGTTATGTTATATATGGTAATCTTTCTGATATCCGAATTCTATGAAAACCTCTAGAAATAGAAAATTTTAGAAAATAGAATATAAATTTTTGTGAAAAAGGAAAGAGAGAGAAAATACGGGTCTCTGATATTACTCCTCATATTTTAATGAATACGTGAAACGGGGAATAGTAATAAAAAATGGATTCATGAGGTTTTTATTTAATTACTGAATAAATTTTCGGGGGGTATGTTCCCGGTTTCATTTTTCATTCAAATAATGAAAAAGGGTTCGACCTACTCTTCTTTTATATGTATACGACAGAGAAGGAAAAAGTGGAAATATAAGTTATTTAATTAGACTGTTTTTTCAGCCTCAACATTATTTGGTTTGAGGGATAGGATTCGAAGTTCAAAATTTAAAAGGAAACCATATTTTCTTTCAATAAAATGGATTCAGGATTAAGTTAAGGAATAACAAATATGAAAATAAGGGCCTCTGTTCGTAAAATTTGTGAAAAATGTCGATTGATCCGTAGGCGAGGGCGAATTATAGTAATTTGTTCCAATCCAAGACATAAACAAAGACAAGGATAATATTTCCACAAGAGAGAGCTTGTAATTATAAAGGACCGGATGCACAAATCAAATAATAAAATAAAAAACAATATTGAATTTCAATATTTTTTTTTTTTATTACATAACAAATAAGGATTATATATTCTATATATATTTTAGTAGTATATTTAGTATATTTGAAATAATTGAATATGTGCAAATTTTTGAAATTATATTAGAAATTATATATTCTATATATATATTAATTCTATATATATATTATTTTAATATAATAGATTCTATTAGATATTTGTGATATTTGAAATTGGAAATTCTATTTTTTTTTATAGAATATTCATTCTAGTTTCTAATTAGAAAATAGTAAAGCATCCGTTTTTGACATGAAATGGATATATCCATATATCTCGGACTTCCATTTATGAAACAAATATTATGAAATAATCAAAAAAATTATAAGATATGGCAAAACCTATACCCAAAATTGGTTCTCGTAAAAATGGACGTATTGGTTCGCGTAAGCATGCTCGTAAAATACCAAAGGGAGTTATTCATGTTCAAGCTAGTTTCAACAATACCATTGTGACTGTTACAGATGTACGGGGGCGGGTGATTT